CCCACCAGAGCGCCCTCTACTTCTAATAGGCCATGAACTAGATCCGAATCATTCTCAACGAGTCCATAAGAAGTAATCCCGTTTTTTTCATCAGGTCCAGGTAGAGACCAAAGATCTTGAGCGACCGATCCGGCAGAACAACTCAAAAGATAAAGAAGTATCGTTAATTTCTTGATGCTCGTTCCAAGTCCGAAGTACCATTTGTACAAAAAAGAATCCCCTTGGTTACATGATTTCTTCTTCATATAGATAGATATAGGATCTGTGGGGCAATTACTTAGAAGTACATTTTGTGCTACAGCCCTTCCTATCTGATAGAAAAGGATCCCATGATCCTGAACCAATCTTACCTGGGATCGCAAATCCCAAGTTTGTCTATGAAGAGCGGATCGAATTGTATTAGTGTCTATAATTGATTTCTTCTGTGTAATACTAATCGATAGGGCCTCGTTGGTAAGTGCTACAAGATCTCTTCCATTGGAGTCCATAACTATGGACTCGAATCCGTTAGTACGGAACATCTTCTTTTCCAAGTGAGATCCCCTAGTATATGAAAGAGTGAAAAAGCGCTTTCGTTGTTGCGGAATAAGAAGCCTTCGTATCTTAATGCACGTATTTAATTTATTGGGGGATATTAGAGCGGGATCCACTTTTTGGGGAATATGAGTCGAAGCAATAACAAGAATATTTCTACTGGAACATTTCTCAGAGAGATGATTCACGAATAGACTGAGGGATAAGTAATTCGACTCATTCACATCCAGATCATGAATGTTTGGAATCCATATTATGCAAGGAGACATTGCTTTTGCTAATTCGAATTGAAGGGTGATATAAAATCGGTCTATTTTCGGCATCATATCCATAGTTAACGCATTCATCGTAGTTAGCAGTTCCAGCTCCGTATCAAGGTCAAGATCGATATCGTCACTAGCATCAATATCGCCACTAGCATCAATACCGATATCTTCAATAAGAAAACCCTTAGGCTTGTTATCCAGGAACTTGTTCAAAAATACCGTAATGAGAGGAACATAGGAGTTTGTCGCTAGGTATTTGACCAAATAGGATCGTCCGGTTCCTATAGAACCTATCACTAAAATCCCCCTAGAGGGGGATAAGGCTAAGCGCAGCGAAAGGGGTTTTCCATAAGACGGGAAATGAAAAGTATGAGTCCCACACGAAATTTGTGAATAAGCGATTGTCTGATAATGAGCAAGGAATACCCGTCTTTCTGCTAAACAGGATGTATTGAACTCATAATTCAATAGATACTTTTTATGAATGTCAACTAAGTATCGTAAGTAAATTGCTCCCGGTTGTTCAATCATTTGATAACCAGAGTCATTCTTTGATAAATGATCACTATGAGTCAGACTCAATAGAATTTTATCAATCCTTTTTTCTGTCGTTAAGGCGGACAACTGAACTAAGAAATCTCTTTCTTCATCATCAATCGAATCACTGTTCGCGGCCCAGGATTCTATTTTATCATCAATCCAATCCCCATTCACGTTTTTTCTCTTTCTTATCAATGAATAGATCTCTTTACTTGTGTGACTTAGATGTCTCGTATTTCTTGAAAAAGTGATTCGATTGATGGGATTTGGTATGAGATCGATGAGATTGATATTCAAATATTTCTTCTTAGAACGTATTGATTTGACAACAAAAGTGGGACCAAGCATGTTGCCGCCAGAAGCCCGTATTGCTTCTAGAGAATCTCCTAATTGTTCCAGAGCAACTAGAAAGAGATTCTTTAACCAGAAAGAATTCGGTGTAGAAGATGTAAGATACCTATCCAGAAGTTTTACCAACTCAATCATAGATGCTGGAATCATCAAAGATTTAACCTTTTCGAACTCTGTCTGTAACTCACTAAAGGACCGGCAAACAAAGAGAAGATGCGTACGAAGGAGATATGCAGCAACAAGAAGAAAGAAAAGGATTGAATACAGGAACTCCTGAACATTTGGAGATCTCAGATGTATCGATACCACAGGTGACTCATTATTTCGATGAATCATTTCTTCGGACAGAAGAAGATTATGGAAAAACTTACTCGAAATCTCACTTATAAGATTCCATTGTGGAAGAAATCGTTTTTTCTGAAGAATTCGCCGTGATATACCCGACCCATGGATAATATCATGAAAAATGGATACAAATTTTTGACTTAGTATCGGAAAAAGATCTGAAAAAGTATCTAAAAATATCAAATTTAGATATTTGTACCCTGTCAAAGTAAGGAACCATGGCATATATGTTTGGAATAGATTCCATTTTGAGAGAGTTGAAAAAGCACTATCTCGTTGAAATATTCTATACATCTGCCCTTTCTCAATGCATTTCTTTAGAGAAAGACTCCGTTTTCTCCTCTTTTCGGATGGTAAATATTTCTCAGAACATGGAGTGTGAATCAAACCTATGTTTGAATTGAGACACTGATGTAAGTTCTTCCCTTCTGAATCAGATAGATTCATATGTTGACTTTCAAAATTGACTATTTGTCCCTCTGTTAGAGGTGTTCCAGAAATGTCTGCGATCGAGTAACTCGTTCGTAGAACAAATGGATCGTATCGGCTTGGAAAATGGAAAGATTTGGACAAGTTATACGATTCGTCACCACCTTGTGGAAAATCGTTAGGTATGAATATGTTAGATACCTGTGACTCGATTGGTGAAATAGTATCTCTCCCCCCAAAAGCATGCTTCTTTTTACCGACGCACAAAAAAAAGATCTTTTTGCGAATGAACAAGATATTGAGGAATTCTCCATACGTAAAATCAGAATTATTGATACGGGCCTTTTCCACAGAAAAGGGGAATCTTCTGTTACAACAGAAGAAGAAGTGATGTGGATTATTCAAGAATCGAAGTCGATTTGCTTTATAAAAAGAAGATATCAATGAACTTCTATGAAATGGTTTCACGGGATTCAACCAATTGTCTTGGTTGTGGAATACCATTGAGAAATAGGAATCCTTTTTATCAAAGGATTTACTGCGATTATTTCTAGTATGGAACGAGCCAATCATCCACCTTTTTGGTATCTTAGTGAAGATATTGAACAAAAAAGGTCTTTCTCCATTGATCAAGAATTTCGATTTTCGGGAAGTATCGTGGTCATCCAATAAGAAGGGTTTCCTTTTTTTCAAATGAACAATTTGAAGACCTATTGATTCTAACAACTGATTGCAGAGTTGATCCTTCGAACCATTCAATTCATAGATGTGGATCTCGGACCTAGGAATGGGGATATTCCCGACACTCACACAGAAAAAAGGAGGTGAGTTAGACAAAAAGAACAGCAACTTGGACAAAAAGAAAGGAAGTGGATTAGACAAATCTTTTTTGTCGATAACCTCAGACCAATCAATCAAATATTGATTAATGCGTAATTGATCGAACAATACTTGAAACCGGCTCTTCTGCGCAGAAACGAAATGTTCCAAATGTTCCTGGAAATTATTGCTCCCATTGGAGCGTTTGTATCTATATGCATCAGGATCCCGATTCATGGATCTCTCGGTTCGAGAAATCGAGATAAGAGGATCGAACCACTTCTTCTGACTCTTTTTCAAATTCGATAAATGTTGGTTGATCGTATATTTCATTATAGTTCTATGATTCAGAGTATCCTTTCCTCTTTGATCCCTTTGAATTCCATATTCGAAGTTGCGATCGGATCGATTCTTTTTAATGAATTGATTCAATAGATTTCTTATGTACCCATAGGTACTGTATTGGATTTGAGTCAGATTTCGGATCAATCTATATTGATTGGCTGCCTCCTTTATGTTGTTGCTAGCAAATACCACCTTTTTTGGTGTTGGATCTTCAAAATCATCCCCGCAGGAGATCCGGACCCGCTTTTTTCTGATCTTTCGAGAAAAAGATTCATTCTCTTCATAAAAAATAGGAGGTAGAACCAATAAAGATTTCTTTTTCGATTCATCCCTGGACTGGTTCAAGAATTGTTTTTGATCCAATCCGTAGGAATCAATAGAAAAGGAAAATCCCTTATGATACATCGGATCCGGCTCGGTTATTGAGAGAGTGAATAGATTCGCCATTTCTTGAAATCTCTCTTCTGATTCAAAATCGTGGTGTAACGTGTATCCTCCCCTGTTCCGGTCATGGAATAGATGAAATAAATAAAAAAATGGATTTTTGTTCAAAAATGAAATCTTATTGGAACTGTCCATATCCGGTTCATCCTTCAGAACCCTATCACACCCCGGATCTGATGAAATAGCATGAATTGAGACAGTATTTTGTAAATACTGAATTATCTTGAATATATTAACCAGTTCTTTATTTTCCGATCGCCTGGGAGGGACAAAAGAAGGATCTTGTTCTTTCTTCAACAATTTCTTATCTCTAGTGGACCTCTCAGTAGGATTCGAACCCAGGTGAAGCTCTGAACATCTATCAGAGAAAAAAGAACGAACCGATCTTGTAGGATTCCCAAGAAATGCTTCGATTTCTCCCGGAAGCAGATGATTAATTATCTGCTTCTCGCGTTCCGTGAATAGCCGGGACATTGAGGAATACCCAGAAAGGCATTTGGGGAATCGGTCTGATTCTATCTCTGTTCCTTCCGTTTGAAGAAAGAAGGGATCCCAAAGAATCGATCCTTCTTTTAGTGGTTGAGTCTCTCTTTGATTGTGATATTCCGAATCCTCATTACTAAAGGAATCCAAATGATCTCTGGATTGATCAGAAGATCCTTTCCGTTGGCTAGAATCCGTTACTTGAACGAAACTGGATCTTGTGGAAAAATATTGAATATTTGACGATAGATTCCGTACCTTTCTAAAACTAAAAAACGGATCCTTGTTTAGCAACCACACATTGTCTAACCAAATCAAATTCTCTCTCGATACGTTCCTCAAAAAATCCGATTCGTGCGGATTCTTCCCCCAACTAACGAAGAGATCTTGGCGAAATTGCCACATATGAAATTGAGCACAATTTTGCAAAGAAATAGCCCACTT